GGGCCGGACAGAAATTTTATATTTTTTTCTTTCATCAGTCCAGACAAAGCCCACAAATTTTTTAGGCCGGACAGAAATGTTATTGTAGCTTAAACTAATTAAAGCACGGCACTGAAAATGCCGAAATGGACAGTAGTCCCAAAAACAAAAGTCTTAGTCTTAAACTTATTATTACTTATAAATAAAATTATACATGCAAGCCTCCACAAACCCGTGAGTTCATAGCATCAGGCACGCCTTAATCGCAGCCCATGACGCTAAGCAACTACTTGCCACACCCACACGGCCCTCAGCAGTAATTAACATTGGGCAATAGGTGAAAACCTGACCCAGTTATAATTATCCCAACGCTGGTAAATTTCGTGCCAGCTACCGCGGTTATACGAACCAAGCTAAAAGTAATAAACCAACGGCGTAAAGCGTGGCCACTTTAATTTACCTAAAAAATTATAACCAAACAACGCCCACATGGTAAAATATAAAGCATTAGAAGCCCTTAGTTATAATCAATAGACTCTAAGACCCACGACCCCCAAGACACAAACTAGGATTAGATACCCTACTATGCTTAGGAATTAACCACGACAAAACTACTAACAATTTGTCCGCCAGAAAATTACGGGCGAAAGCCTAAAACTCAAAAGACTTGACGGTGTCCCACCTCTACCTAGAGGAGCCTGTTTCATAATCGATAACCCCCGCTCAACCCGACCTCTCCTTGAAACCATACTCAGCCTATATACCGCCGTCCTCTTGCTTACCTTTTGAAAGAACAACAGTAAGCTCAATAGTTAATCAACTAAAAAATCAGGTCAAGGTGTAGCTTATGGGGAGGAGAAAATGGGCTACATTCTCTATTATAGACCATCACGGAAAGTACCCTGAAACAAAGTACACAAAGGTGGATTTAGCAGTAAGTTGAATCAGAGTATTCAACTAAAACTAGCCCTGGGACATGTACACACCGCCCGTCACCCTCCTCAACTCTTAACACAATCAAATTTATAATAAGAATAAACCCAACAAGATGAGGCAAGTCGTAACAAGGTAAGCGTACTGGAAAGTGCGCTTGGAATATCAAAAAGTAGCTTACACCACAAAGCATCTGGCTTACAACCAGAAGACGCTGTCATACACAACCTTTTTGACCCTTCAACCAACGCCCAACCACTCACACAAACCCACCAACTCCCTCTAAACCAAAACATTTGACAAGTATAGTATGAGAGACAGAACTACATCTTGGCGCACAACAGTACCGCAAGGAAAACAAGAAAGAAAAATTAAACATTTCAAAGCAAAACAAGCAGAGATTAAAACCCATACCTCTTGCATCATGGTTTAACAAGTCAACCATGGACAAAATGCCATTATTCCACAGCCCATTACCCCGAAATCAAGTGAGCTACCTCTAGCCAACTTATAAGAGTCAACCCGTCACTGTAGCAAAAGTGTGGGATGAGTTAGAGATAGAAGTGAAAAGCCTAACGAACTTGACGATAGCTGGTTATCCACCAAATGAACCTAAGTTCAACTTTAGACTCATCATATCAAACATTCGACCACAATTAATCTAAAAGATAATCAATGAGGGCACAGCCTCATTGAAAAGGAAACTGCCCCAATTAGAGAACCATCTACTATATTTTCTACCGTAGGCCCTCAAGCAGCCAACAAAAATAAAATGCGTTACAGCAACAAATACCTATAATACCACACACACATAACACCTCCTATTATACACTGGATAAATCTACAAACATAGAAACACCCATGTTAAAACTAGTAATAAGAATGATTCTCTTACGCACAAGGAAATATTAACAGACATAATAAATTGAACCAAATAAAACACAAGAAAACCATACCTACCAACACTGTTAGCCCAACCCAGGAGTGCATAAAGAAAGATTAAAACTTACAAAAGGAACTCGGCAAATAAAAGTCCCAACTGTTTACCAAAAACATAGCCTTTAGCCCAACAAGTATTAAAGGTAATGCCTGCCCAGTGATATTTTTCAACGGCCGCGGGATCCTACACCGTGCAAAGGTAGCATAATCACTTGTCATCTAAATAATGACTAGTATGAATGGCCCTATGAGGACTTCCCTGTCTCTTGTAACCAATCAATGAAACTGATCCCCCAGTACAAAAGCTGGGATAAAATCACAAGACGAAAAGACCCTGTGGAACTTATAAGTACCAATCAACATAAATGAAAAAGTCACTTTTAGTTGGGGCAACTTTGGAACAAAACAAAACTTCCAATCATGGTATTATTTCAGCCCAAAACTAGGTCCACACACCAATTTTTGACCAACAACTGACCCAGTATTACTGATTAAAGAAACAAGCTACCCCAGGGATAACAGCGCCATCCCCTCTTAGAGCCCAAATCGACGAGCGGGGCTTACGACCTCGATGTTGGATCAGGGCCCCCAAACAGTGCAGCAGCTGTTAAAGGTTTGTTTGTTCAACAATTAATGCCCTACGTGATCTGAGTTAAGACCGGAGTAATCCAGGTCGGTTTCTATCTGTGTAAAAGTTTTTTCCAGTACGAAAGGACCGAAAAAACCAAGTCAATGTTGTAAACACACTTGCCAACTACAAACTGACACCACTAAAACTTTAAACAGGCTAAAACTAACAGCCCAAAACCAGGGCTTTATTGGAGTGGCAGAGACAGGATAATGCAAAAGACCTAAGCCCTTTTTACAGAAGTTCAACCCTTCTCTCCAACAATTACAACCATCCTGACACTTATCTTATACATCCTCCCAATCATCCTAGCAGTAGCATTCTTAACACTGCTAGAACGAAAAATGCTAGGATATGTACAACTCCGAAAAGGCCCAAATATTGTAGGCCCAATAGGAACACTCCAACCAATCGCAGACGCCCTAAAACTATTTACAAAAGAGCCAACCCGCCCATTAACATCCTCCCCCATTCTATTTATTTTATCCCCAACAATTGCCCTCACCCTAGCACTTATGCTATGAACCCCACTATCAATACCAACCCCAATAGCTAACTTAAACTTCGCTATACTCTTTATCCTCGCACTCTCAAGTATAGCAGTATATACAATTCTCTGATCAGGTTGAGCCTCAAACTCAAAATATGCCATACTAGGAGCAATACGAGCCATCGCCCAAACCATCTCCTACGAAGTAACACTAGCTATTATCCTTTTATCTACAATCCTTACAACCGGAAATTTTACAATACAAACACTAATTACAACACAAGAACACATCTGAACAGCCCTGTACACCTGACCCCTAATAATAATATGATTCATCTCAACCCTAGCCGAAACAAATCGAGCACCATTTGACCTAACAGAAGGAGAATCCGAGCTCGTATCCGGCTTCAACGTAGAATACGCAGCCGGACAATTCGCATTATTTTTCCTCGCCGAATATTCAAACATCCTAGCCATAAACACACTCACCACCCTATTATTCCTAAGCCCTGGACCGATACAACCAGAACTATTTACCATTAATCTATTGACAAAAACAACCCTACTAACACTAGCATTTTTATGAACACGCGCATCATACCCACGATTCCGATATGATCAACTTATACACCTTCTATGAAAACAGTTTCTACCAATCACCCTAGCACTGTGCCTATGACACACCTCTTTCCCCATCTCCCTTTCAGGATTACCACCAAACTAACGGAAATGTGCCCGAGACACTAAGGATTACTTTGATAGAGTAAAACACAGGGATACCAACCCCCTCATTTCCTAGAAAAATGGGACTCGAACCCACACCAAAGAGACCAAAACTCTCCGTACTCCCACTATACTACTTCCTAGCACAGTCAGCTAATTAAGCTCTCGGGCCCATACCCCGAAAATGTTGGACACACCCAACCTTTGCTAATGTCCCCCCTAATCAATAGTATCCTAATCACATCATTAATCACCGGAACATTAATTACAATAAACAGCAATCATTGACTCTTGGCCTGACTTGGATTAGAAATTAACATAATAGCCATCGTACCCATAATCTCAAAAACCCACCACCCACGAGCAACCGAGGCCACAATCAAATACTTTCTAGCACAGACAGGAGCATCTCTACTTATATTATTCGCAAGCTCCACTAACGCCTGACACACAGGAACATGAGACATTACCCAACTTACAAACCCCATATCATGCACAACCCTCACCATTGCCCTCTGCATAAAAATTGGCTTAGCCCCAATACACCTATGACTACCAGAAGTCATACAAGGAACAACTTTAAAAATAGCCCTTATCATCGCAACATGACAGAAATTAGCCCCAATAAGCCTAATACTAATAACATCTAACAGCCACTCAAAACTTCTACTAATACTAATAGCAACACTATCTATTCTCATTGGGGGTTGAGGAGGACTAAACCAAACACAACTACGAAAAATTATAGCCTATTCCTCAATCGCCAACATAGGATGAATAATAATTATTTTACAACAAGCACCAAAACTCACCACATTCACCCTTCTTCTATACATCATAATGACTACAACAATATTTACAACACTAACACCCCAAAAAACAAAAACAATCAAAACAATCGGAACAACATGAACACTCTCACCATCACTCACAATCATTGCAATACTTACACTAACATCCCTCGGAGGCTTACCACCAATAACAGGATTTATGCCAAAATGACTTATTCTAGAAAAATTACTTTCAGAAAACATGACACCACTAGCAACCATTACTGCAATAGCAACACTCCTAAGCCTATTCTTTTATCTCCGATTATTCTACACAACAACTATAACAATTTTTCCAAATACAACAAATTCAACACAAAAATGACGACTACAAACAAAAACCATAACAATCATTATATTAACCTCCCCAATAACACTAATATTACTCCCAATTCTCCCACTAATTACCCCATAAGAAATATAGGTTAATTCATTAAACCATGGGCCTTCAAAGCCCAAATTGTGAGCTACTCACTATTTCTGCTTAAGACTTGCGTTACTTCAACACATCTCCTGAATGCAACTCAGACACTTTAATTAAGCTAAAGCCTCCCTGGATAAGCGGGCCTCGATCCCACGAAGATTTAATTAACAGCTAAAAACCCAAACCAGCGGGCTTTTATCCACCTTCCCGTCGCTATTACGACGGGAAAGCCCCGGCACCTTTGAGTGCTTGTCTGAATTTGCAGTTCGTCTGTACGGAGCTTGATAAGAGGGAATATCCCGTCGTCAGGGCTACAACCTGCCGCAATAACTTTGCTACCTTACCTATGACCATCACTCGTTGATTTTTTTCTACAAACCACAAAGATATCGGCACCCTGTATTTAATTTTTGGTGCATGAGCCGGAATAGTTGGCACTGCCCTAAGCCTCTTAATTCGAACAGAGCTTAGCCAACCAGGCTCTCTACTTGGGGATGACCAAGTGTATAACGTTATCGTAACAGCTCATGCTTTTGTAATAATTTTTTTTATGGTTATACCAGTTATAATTGGGGGATTTGGAAACTGACTTGTCCCATTAATAATTGGCGCTCCAGACATAGCTTTCCCACGAATAAACAACATAAGCTTTTGACTCCTTCCCCCCTCATTCCTCCTCTTATTAACGTCCTCAGTTGTTGAGTCGGGTGCAGGGACCGGATGAACTGTGTACCCCCCACTAGCTGGAAATCTGGCTCACGCAGGAGCCTCTGTCGACCTAACAATCTTTTCACTACATCTAGCCGGCGTATCATCTATCTTAGGTGCTATTAATTTCATTACAACATGTATTAATATAAAACCCCCAGCTATAACACAATATCAAACCCCCTTATTTGTTTGATCTGTTATAATCACAGCAGTACTACTACTTCTATCGCTTCCAGTTCTCGCTGCCGGCATTACAATGCTATTAACAGACCGCAATCTTAATACTTCTTTCTTCGATCCCGCTGGAGGAGGGGACCCAGTGCTTTACCAACACTTATTTTGATTTTTTGGCCACCCAGAAGTATATATTTTAATTCTCCCTGGCTTCGGAATAATTTCCCACGTAGTAGCATATTATGCAGGAAAAAAAGAACCCTTCGGCTATATGGGCATAGTATGAGCAATAATATCAATCGGGTTCTTGGGCTTTATTGTATGGGCACACCATATATTCACCGTCGGAATAGATGTTGACACCCGAGCCTATTTTACCTCCGCTACAATAATTATTGCAATCCCAACCGGTGTAAAAGTGTTTAGCTGACTAGCAACCCTACACGGCGGACAAATTCAATGACACCCAGCAATATTATGGGCCCTGGGCTTTATTTTTTTATTTACAGTAGGCGGACTAACAGGTATCATTTTAGCAAACTCATCACTAGATATTATTCTACATGACACCTACTATGTGGTAGCCCACTTCCATTATGTGCTATCAATAGGCGCTGTCTTTGCAATTATAGCAGGACTTGTTCACTGATTTCCCCTATTTACAGGATATACACTACACGAAACATGGGCAAAAATTCATTTCCTAACAATATTTGCAGGAGTAAATATAACCTTCTTCCCACAACACTTCCTAGGCCTAGCCGGAATGCCTCGTCGATATTCAGACTATCCAGATGCCTACACAATTTGAAACACAATGTCCTCTATTGGATCAATAATCTCATTTATTGCCGTAATAATAATAGTATTTATAATCTGAGAAGCATTCTCTGCAAAACGCCTAGTAATTAACTCACCAATAACTATAACTAACATTGAATGACTTCATGGATCACCACCGCCAAGTCACACATACGAAGAACCTGTATTTGTAACTACCAAAAGAGGAAGGACTTGAACCTTCACCAACTGATTTCAAGCCAGCCATACAACCAACAATACTTCTCTTTTAAGATTCTAGTAAAATTATTACATAGCAATGTCAACGCTAAATTACAGTAAAACACTGTGAATCTTTCTATGTCACACCCAGCCCAATTAGGCCTTCAAAACGCATCTTCTCCAATTATAGAAGAACTTTTAAACTTCCACGACCACGCCCTAATAATTGTCTTCTTAATTAGCGCTTTAGTTCTTTATATTATTTCATCCACCGTTTCCGCTAAGCTAACACATACCGCCACCATGGACGCCCAAATTATAGAAATTATTTGAACTATTCTACCAGCCCTAATTTTAATTACTATTGCCCTCCCCTCCCTACGAATTCTTTACCTCACGGACGAAGTTAATGATCCCAACCTTACAATCAAAGCCATCGGACATCAATGATACTGATCATATGAATATACTGACTACAACTCCGCCACATTTGACTCTTACATAATACCCACCGAAAACTTAGACCCAGGAGGCTTCCGCCTACTAGATGTTGACTCACGAATACTCATTCCTATGCAAACACAAGCACGAATTCTAGTTACAGCAGAAGACGTTCTACACTCATGAGCTGTCCCCTCCTTGGGGGTAAAAATAGATGCCATTCCAGGTCGACTAAATCAAACAACACTTATAACGTCTCGACCTGGGGTGTTCTACGGACAATGCTCAGAAATTTGCGGAGCAAACCACAGCTTCATGCCAATTGTTGTTGAATCTGTCCCACTAAAAACATTTGAAACCTGACTAGAAGAACTCTACATTAAGAAGCTTTTACAGCACTAGCCTTTTAAGCTAGAGACGGAGCTATCAACTCCCTTAATGACCCATGCCACAACTTAACCCAGCACCCTGATTTATTGTCTTCCTAACAGTATGACTCGCTCTAATACTGTATACCACAAAAACTACTAAATTTCAACAGCCTAATACACCAGTAACACATCAAACCCCAAATAAAAAACCAGCTAACTGACAATGACCATAACCCTGTTTGACCAATTCTCAATCCAACATCTAATAGGAATTCCTATTATCATCCCAGCAATCCTTATTCCAATACTAATAATTCCTTCAACCAAACGCCTCTTACCCAGTCGACCATATCGCCTATTCCAGTGAGTAACAAAAAGCGCAGCCAAACAAATCCTTACCCCCCTAAATTTAACAGGACAAACATGAACAAATACCCTAATAAGCCTCCTATTAATACTGATTATTCTTAACACAATAGGCTTATTTCCCTATACATTTACCCCAACAACCCAACTATCTATAAATATTGCATTAGCCTTTCCTCTCTGATTAGCTACTGTCCTAAAAGGCCTAAAAACAAACCCAAATCACGCCCTAGCCCACCTAGTACCAGAAGGGGCACCAGGACCACTCATCCCAGCACTAATCATTATTGAAACAATTAGCCTCTTTATCCGACCCATTGCACTAGCGGTTCGACTTACAGCAAATCTTACAGCAGGACACCTACTAATCCACCTAATCTCAACAGCAACAATAGTGCTAATACAGATTATACTACCAATTGCAACATTAACCCTAACTCTCCTATTCCTACTAACAGCTTTAGAAATTGCAGTTGCTATAATCCAAGCCTACGTATTTACCCTTCTCCTTTCTTTATATTTAGAAGAAAACACATATGACACACCAAGCTCACTCATATCATATAGTTAACCCAAGTCCATGACCTCTAACCGGCGCCACTGCCGCCTTTGCCCTCACGGGTGGCCTAGTAATATGATTTCACCACAACAAACTCACCCTACTACAAGTCGGCCTAATCCTTATACTACTAACAATAATTCAATGATGACGTGACATCGTACGAGAAAGCACATATCAAGGACACCACACCCCAACAGTACAAAAAGGCCTTCGATACGGAATAATTCTATTTATTACCTCAGAAGTCTTCTTCTTTATTGGCTTCTTTTGAGCATTTTACCATTCAAGCCTCGCTCCGACACCTGAATTGGGCGGACAATGGCCACCGAATGGAATTTTTCCATTAAACCCAATAGAAGTTCCCCTCCTCAACACAGCTGTTTTACTAGCTTCAGGCATTACCGTTACATGAGCACATCACGCCATCATGTCAGGAAAACACAAAGAAGCCACCCAAGCACTTATACTAACAATTATTCTAGGCCTATACTTCACCCTTCTCCAAGCAATAGAATACTATGAAGCGCCATTTACTATCGCCGATAGCGTATATGGAACAACATTTTTTGTCGCCACAGGCTTCCACGGACTCCATGTAATCATTGGCTCCTCATTCCTACTAATCTGCCTCCTACGGCAAATCAACCACCACTTCACCATGCAACATCACTTTGGCTTCGAGGCAGCCGCCTGATATTGACATTTCGTAGACGTAGTCTGACTATTCTTATACATCTCTATCTACTGATGAGGCTCATACTTTTCTAGTATAACTATTACAAATGACTTCCAATCATTTAATCTTGCACTGACAAGGAAAAGTAAATGATCATTATTACAACTTCAATATTATTAATTTCATCATTATTAATTCTATTAAACCTCTGACTCCCAACCATCACTCAAGACACAGAAAAACTGTCTCCATACGAATGCGGCTTCGACCCCCTAGGAACAGCACATGTTCCATTCTCACTACAATTCTTTCTTATCGCGATTATGTTTTTACTATTTGACCTAGAAATTGCACTTCTCCTCCCCCTTCCTTGAGCCATAAACAACCCAACCCCAACAACAACTCTAACATGGACACTTCTTATTATCATTATTCTCCTACTGGGATTCATCTATGAATGAGCACAAGGAGGGCTTGAATGAGCAGAATAACCACGCAGGACTAGTTTAACATAAAACAAATGATTTCGACTCATTAAATTTCAACCACTGAAGCCTGCTACAATGACTGCTACCCTTTTTATAATCAATATCTCTTTTACACTAAGCCTAGTAGGCTTAGCAATTTATCGAACACACCTTATTTCAGCATTACTATGCATCGAAAACACAGCACTCACCCTGTTCCTTATATTCACCGCTCTTTCAACAAACCTGTTATCAACAACACTAATAATAACCCCAATTATACTATTAACATTCGCGGCCTGCGAAGCCAGCACAGGACTGGCACTAATAATTGCTACAGCCCGAACACACGGCTCAGACCACCTAAAAACCTTTAATTTATTACAATGTTAAAAATTTTAATCCCAACACTATTCTTAATCCCAACCTCTGCCCTAATCGCACCTAACCTTATATTTCTAACCTTCACCACCTATTCACTAATAATTGCAATTACCAGCCTAAAACTACTAACATCATCAACACTCCCATACACCAATATAACACAACAACTAGGCACAGACCACATCTCATCCCCCCTACTTGTGTTAACATGCTGAATACTACCACTAATAAGCCTAGCCAGCCAGAATTTTATAAAAGTAGAACCAACATCACGAAAACGAATATTTCTTGCAAACTTAGCCTTTCTCCAAACTACCCTAATCATAACATTTTCAGCCACCGACTTACTAATATTCTATGTCCTATTCGAAACAACACTAATTCCAACACTCGTCCTAATTACACGCTGAGGCCATCAAATTCAACGCCTTACAGCCGGAATTTATTTCCTATTTTATACCCTAGCCGGATCAATCCCAATATTAATTGCCATCTTACGATTATCAACAACCACAAACCACACATCTATACCCCTAATATCAATAACCCCAGACTATAACCAAACATGAACCCAAAATATAATCTGACTGGCCATTATACTAGCATTCATAGTAAAAATACCCCTATATGGAGTTCACCTATGACTCCCAAAAGCCCATGTAGAAGCCCCAATCCCCGGATCAATAATTCTTGCCGCCATCCTACTTAAACTTGGTGGATATGGCATTATTCGAGTACTACCCATCTGCCCCCCACCAAACATAACCCTAATCTATCCACTCATAATACTCGCATTATGAGGCATTATCATAACAAGCCTAATCGGACTCCGCCAACCAGACCTAAAAGCCCTAATCGCATATTCTTCAGTGGGCCACATAGGTTTAGTAGTCTCAGCCACATTAATCCAAACACATTGAGGACTTTCAGGCGCCATACTACTAATAATTGCCCACGGACTTACTTCTTCAGCCCTATTTTGCCTAGCTAACATAAATTATGAACGCACACACAGCCGAGCACTACTATTACTTCAAGGAGCACAAATCATTTTTCCCCTTATAGCCGCATGATGAGTTATTGCAAGCCTAACAAACATAGCCCTCCCCCCAACAATTAACTTCATAGGTGAACTCCTAATTTTAACCACCCTTATAAACTGATGCCCACTAACAATTATCATTACCGCCATCGGAACAACCCTTACAGCAGCATACACCCTATATATACTTCTATCTACACAACACAGCAAACTCCCCCACGGACTATCACTACCACCAATAGAAACCCGAGAACACCTCCTATTAACACTACACATACTTCCATTAATTCTAATTATCATAAAACCAAACCTGCTATTTTAACCGTTTGTATAGTTTAAAAAAAACATTAGGCTGTGACCCTAAAACTAGAAAAAATTCTTGCAGACCAAGAGTGATACTATTGACACTGCTAATGTCTATATCTAGACATAACACCTCTAGCACTCTTACTTTTAAAGGAAAAAAGCTATCCATTGGCCTTAGGAGCCACCACTCTTGGTGCAACTCCAAGTAAAAGTACCATGCAACAGCTAACTCCAGTATTCTACCTACTTATACTATCCTTACTAGCATATCCAGTACTACCTATACCACACAAAACAAATTGAACCCTTATCATCAAACTAGCTCTAATATTTAGCACAATTCCCCTCCTACACTTCATCAATACACAACAAGAAACCATAATTACTCTAAACTGATGGTTTACCACAACCATAGACATTAAAATTAACCTGACCATAGATAAGTACGCCCTAATCTTCACACCCCTGGCCCTATTTGTCTCATGATCAATCATTGAGTTTTCTTCCTGATACATAAGCACAGACCCACACATTAACCGCTTCTTCAAATACCTATTAATTTTTTTATTTTCAATAATTCTCCTAATCACAGCAAATAATATATTCCAATTCCTCATTGGTTGAGAAGGAGTAGGTATTATATCATTCTTCCTAATTAACTGATGATTCTCTCGCCATGAAGCCAACACATCTGCCCTACAAGCAGTCCTCTACAATCGTATTGGAGATATTGGACTGATCCTAGCAACCGCATGATTGGCCATCACACTCACGACCTGGGACATTCAGCTCTCCTTTTCCGAACTAAAAGAGCCAAACCTTATCCTAGCCCTCGGACTACTCCTCGCCGCAACAGGAAAATCAGCCCAATTCGGATTACACCCGTGACTACCAGCTGCAATAGAAGGACCAACTCCAGTATCCGCACTACTCCACTCAAGCACAATAGTTGTTGCAGGCGTATTTTTATTAATTCGAACAAACCCTATAATTAATTTAACACCAAATATACTTACCATAACACTATGCCTTGGAGCAATCTCAACACTATTCAGCGCCATCTGCGCTACCACACAAAATGATATCAAAAAAATTATTGCGTTCTCAACATCCAGCCAACTAGGACTCATAATTGTAGCAATTGGACTAGGACTACCAGAACTCGCTTTCTTCCATATCTGCACACACGCCTTCTTTAAAGCCCTTCTATTTCTCTGCTCAGGGACAGTCATTCATGCACTCAACAACCAAGACATCCGCAAAATAGGGGGCCTACAAAAACTACTCCCAACCACATCGTCCTGTATAACAATAGGAAACCTAGCCTTAATAGGAACCCCGTTCCTATCCGGCTTTTATTCCAAAGATACTATTATTGAAGCCCTATGCAACTCACACCTAAATGCCTGAGCCCTAACAATAACCCTTATCGCCACAATATTAACCGCCACCTATACATTACGAATAGTATATCTCACTCAAATAAAAACCCCACGATTCCAACCAGTCCAAAACCAAAATGAAGACTCAACCAATATAAAAAACCCACTACTACGACTAACCGCAGGAAGCATAATCGCCGGCCTAGTATTAACTCAAACCATCTACACCAAAACACAAACAATAACAATACCAAACCACATCAAACTAGCTGCCCTCCTAGTCACCGCCATTGGTTTAATTATAGCAAATGACATCATAAATAAAACCACAACACTGACTTCACCAAAAAAATTTACCCTAATAAACTTCTCAACACAACTAGGATTTTTTAATAATATCATTCATCGAACCATCCCAAACACTATCCTTAAAACTAGCCAAAAAACCTCAACACAAACAATAGACCAAATCTGATTAGAAATACTACCAACCCTAAACTACACCAATCAAATTTTAGCAGCAAAAAAAACATCTGCTGCCCAAAAAGGAGACATCAAAACATACCTAATAGCCTTCATTACAACCATTATCCTATCAACAGTAGCAATCCTAAACCATTCGTAACCCTCCGCGAACCCGCCCCCGAACTAACTCCAAAGCTGAAAACAAGCATAATAATAACCCGACCCCACATAACAATAAAACCCCTCCCCCATATGAATATAACAATGACACACCAACCACATCCTCCACAACACCAAATCAAACCCCAATATTATAAAAATCCCCCACTAAACAAAATATAAATAACACAAACAAACTATAAGACAAAACATAACCTAACACAGGACGAGACCCCCAAGTTTCAGAATATCCATCACACGCCAACGCAATAGAATATGCATACACTACAAGAACTCCCCCCAAATACACTAAAAGTAAAACAACCCCAACAAAACTAACCCCAAGAGACAATAAATAAAGACAACCCCCTAATACACAAAACAGTAAACTAACAGCCCCAAAAAAAGGAGAAGGATGACAAGCCACCCCAACAGTACCAAATAAGATGCAAAAAATTAATACAAAAAAAACATACATTATTTTTACTTGGCTCTAACCCAAGACCAACAATACGAAAAACTGCCGTTGTAATTCAACTATAAAAATATGACCCACAATATATGAAAATCACACCCCCTCCTAAAAATTATCAACAACTCACTAATCATCTTACCCACACCATCAAACATATCCGCCTGATGAAACCTCGGCTCATTATTAGGACTAACATTAATTATTCAAATCCTAACCGGACTATTCCTAGCAATACACTATACAGCAGACACCACACTAGCCTTCTCGTCAGTAGCAAATATCTGTCGAGACGTACAATACGGCTGACTTCTACGAACAATACATGCCAACGGCGCCTCAATATTCTTTATTTGCATCTATCTACACATTGGACGAGGACTTTATTACGGCTCATACTTCCATAAAGAAACTTGAAACATCGGAGTAATCCTACTATTCCTACTAATAGCAACAGCCTTCATAGGATATATTCTACCATGAGGCCAAATATCATTTTGGGGCGCCACAGTAATTACAAGCCTTCTGTCAACAACCCCGTATGTAGGACAAACCCTAGTTGAATGATTATGAGGTGGGTTCTCTGTAGATAACCCAACCCTTACCCGCTTCTTTACACTACACTTCACACTCCCCTTCATCCTAGCCGGACTCTCTGCTTTACACCTATTTATGCTACACGAAACCGGCTCAAACAACCCACTAGGACTGAACTCCAACACAGACAAAATTATATTCCACCCTTATTATGTATATAAAGACCTGTTCGGAGTAGCCATCGCCATTACAATTTTTTTAACTATTGTCTTATTTTCACCAAATATATTAGGAGACCCAGAAAATTTTATTCCAGCGAACCCAATAACCACCCCAAAACATATTAAACCAGAATGATACTTCCTATTTGCCTATGCAATCTTACGATCTATCCCAAACAAATTTGGAGGCGTACTAGCCCTTCTTGCCTCAATCTTAATCCTTCTACTCATCCCAATACTACACACCTCAAAACAACAAACCCATGCCTTCCGACCAATATCCCAAATTCTATTCTGAATCCTTATCTCAAACCTAATTCTCCTTACCTGACTAGGAGGACTCCCAATCGACGAACCATTTGCCACACTAGCAAAAATTGCATCACTTAGTTACTTCGTAATTATCCTAATCCTCATACCCCTAATAGCCACCATAGAAAATAAACTTCTATCCTACTGTTGCAATAGTATATCTCTCTAACACGCCGGCCTTGTAAACCGGAAAAGGGTACCCCAACCCTTGCAATACTGTTTTCCTGTCTCTGCCACACCTCAAAAGAGGGGCCCCCCCCCATCTCCGGTCCCCAAAACCGAAATTTTATCTTTTTAAACTATCTTCTGCTGTATACATACTATGTATAATAGTACATACGTCTATCTTCCACTAGCATATCATAAAATACAATATATTATTAATTAGACATAATACATACTATGTATAATAGTACATACGTCTATCTTCCTCTAGCATATCATAGAATACATAACTCCATAATCATACAAAAATATAATTAAGATAATATTATATATTAATGAACTCTAGGACAACCAACCCATATTGTCATTCAACTAGGTTGACACCTACACCTGAAGACCCCCTAATCATGTCCAGTTTCAGGCCCATTACTTGCCTACGTTCCATAATCGTACACAACTTGCACCTTGATCTTCATGAGACCTAAATGGTGTGAATGTCATGGAGCTACGTTTAATACGGTGCTTATCGAACACAACATGCGCTTTGATTGTAATACCTATGGCGGTGAATGTCATGAACAATACAATCCTTAATTCCTTCTCCGTAGCCTTTCAGAATACCTGTGGCTAAATGGGTTAATTACACTTAACTCTTAACCATAGTCACCCTGGTCTGCTAGGCATTTGGTAATTTTTTAATTTTAGGATGTACTCTAGCCGCATCGATTTCCAGTAATGGTTCTATTGCTTCCCCGGTCCTACGGTGCGATGAAGCCCCGCCCCAACAGATATGATGACTTTCGTTTAATGCTTGGAGGACATAAAATTTGGTCATTTTTGTACTTAGAATGTACAGGGCCAATTTTAAAAAACTGGCCTAATTTTACTAATAAATTTTTAGGCCATTTTTCAAAAAATCGCCCGAATTTCACTAGATATTTTTAACAAATTTCCTACGTCGTAGAAAATTTAGGACAGCCCACCCAGGCAGGCACCCACCCAGGCAGGCACCCACCCAGGCAGGCACCCACCCAGGCACACGTACACGCATATACGCATATACGCATATACGCATATACGCATATACGCATATACGCATATACGCATATACGCACATACGCACATAC